AGTATTAAGTATGAATCATAGTTCGAATACTTTGTGATCTATTTGATCTATTTCGTGCTCCAGATACTCGAATGAATATCCGACGAAGTAAAACCATCTTGATAAAGATGACAGACCCCATTCTCTGTACTATCCATAGGGTCAATTCTAACAAGTCACACACTCATATTCCGGAAATATACAATGCAGAAAAAAATTTCGCGGTCGAACTACCAAAGGAGAATAGGCTAAAATTGTTAGACCTACATACTTTACTTTTTTGTATCGAGCTAAAAGCTAGAACTTCCAGATTCTTCTCAGTCTAATTCACTGAAATTCCATCCAGTAGAACAGAAGAATTATAAATTTCCAAAATAATAGATAGGAATACCGCAAATAGAGCCATTGCAACACCCATCAAAGGGGTCGTTCCCCATCCAGGAGCTACTTTACCATATTCGGAATTCAATGGTTTCAATAACTTCCCTACAGTAGTGCTTCTTGGACCAGATCTAGAACTATCCTCAACAGTTTGTGTAGCCATAAATCTTATTTTGTATTCATTACGATCTGTTGACTTTGTATACCATTCCGTTGTAAATAAACGATCTTAGCATAGATCCATTGTGGTCTTTCAATTCTATAATAATGGAAACAGCAACCCTAGTCGCCATCTTTATATCTGGGTTACTTGTAAGTTTTACTGGGTATGCTCTATATACTGCCTTTGGGCAACCCTCTCAACAACTAAGAGATCCATTCGAGGAACACGGGGACTAGTTGACGTAATCAGCCTCCAAATATTTGGAGGCTGATTACGTCAATGAAGATAATGAAAAATTATTTCATTTTTTAGTTGAAATTTTAGGTGGTTCCCGAAAAAAAATAGCGAAAAAAATGATCCCTAAAGTGGATACTAAGAGAAATGTATAAACCAATGCTTCCATAAATTTGATCGTGGTTTACAATTATAGCTTTCATACCTGTTTTGTTTACTTGGGAGTATCCCTCTGGATAAAGAAAGAAAGAAAAAGAGTCAAAGAAACGGCAGCGATTTAAATCAAGATTCCTACAGTACCCTACCTATTAAATCTATTAAATAAACTCGCAAACAGAAACTAGAAGAAAAAAGCAATGTTGCATTAAACTGCTTGTCTTTTTGTAGTTGGATCTCCAAGTTTTTGGAATGCCCCAAATTCCACTTGAGCATCCAAATCTGGATCAATACCAGCAAAAACATCTCTGAAGAGGGTTCTAGCACCATGCCAAATGTGTCCAAAGAAGAAAAGTAGAGCAAACGAAGCATGTCCAAACGTAAACCAACCTCTTGGACTGCTACGAAAAACACCATCGGATTTCAAAGTCGCACGATCTAATTCAAAAATCTCACCCAATTGAGCCCGTCTAGCATATTTTTTCACAGTTGCGGGATCACTATAACTCACTCCATTGAGTTCACCACCATAAAACTCAACAGTTACACCTACTTGTTCGACACTATATTTTGATTCTGCCCTTCTAAACGGGACGTCGGCTCTAACAATTCCGTCTCCGTCTACCAAAACAACCGGAAATGTTTCAAAAAAAGTAGGCATACGGCGTACAAAAAGTTCACGCCCTTCTTTATTTCTAAAGACAGGGTGTCCTAACCATCCAACAGCTATTCCATCCCCATTGTCCATTGAACCCGCTCGGAATAACCCCCCTTTTGCTGGATTATTACCAATATAATCATAAAAAGCTAATTTTTCAGGAATTTTAGCCCAAGCTTCTGATAAACTTTGATTTTCAGCCAGTCCAGCACTAACTCTTCGATATATTTCTTGTTGAAAGTATCCCTGATCCCATTGATAACGAGTAGGACCAAATAATTCGATGGGAGTAGTTGCAGAACCATACCACATAGTGCCAGCAACAACAAAAGCTGCAAAAAAGACAGCAGCAATACTACTGGAAAGGACGGTTTCAATATTGCCCATACGTAATCCTTTATATAGACGTTGAGGCGGACGAACACTAAGATGGAATAGGCCCGCTAATATACCCAACGTCCCTGCTGCAATATGATGAGAGGCTATTCCTCCCGGAACAAAAGGGTCAAAACCCTCCACGCCCCACGCCGGGTTTACGGGTTGGACCTTTCCGGTTAGTCCATAAGGGTCGGATACCCATATTCCAGGACCATATAATCCTGTTACATGAAATGCGCCAAAACCAAAGCAAGCCACTCCTGAAAGAAATAAATGAATTCCAAAAATCTTGGGCAAATCCAAAGAAGGTTTTCCTGTACGTTCATCACAAAAAATTTCTAGATCCCAATATACCCAATGCCAAATAGCTGCTAAGAAGCACAAGCCAGAAAATACGATATGTGCTCCGGCTACCCCTTCGTAACTCCAAAGACCCGGATTCGTTATAGTCCCTCCTGTAATATTCCAACCGCCCCACGAATTGGTTATTCCTAAACGAGTCATGAAAGGTATAACGAACATACCTTGTCTCCACATTGGATCAAGAACGGGGTCGGAGGGATCAAAAACTGCTAATTCATATAGAGCCATCGAACCGGCCCAACCAGCAACCAGAGCAGTATGCATTATATGAACAGAAAGTAAACGACCGGGATCATTCAATACAACAGTATGAACACGATACCAAGGCAAACCCATGGAAATACCCCTTTATCAACGAAAAATAGACACTATGTAACTTTATTGCATTGGAAAAAACTATGCTACGTACCCCCCCTTTTTAGGTAATTATTTCGGAGAAAGGATTAATATTTGTTCTATTCTGTTAGTAATAATGGAACAATTCGATTCATAGGAAAAAAGGGAAGCGGATCTATTCTATATCCGATAAGTACCAACACGCAATGGGGGTGAATCCTATTTTATATGAACCAAGATAGCTATTGTTGTTGATCATTCAGAAGCCGGTTCGTAAAAAATTTCCTTTATTTTTATTAATTCTCTATTACTTTACTTTTATTTTATATTGTATTTTAGCTTATTCAACTTATGTATTAAATATCATTAATTTAAATATTATTAATAAAGTAGGAAAAAAAGATAATAGTATTAAAAACCGAAACCCCAATCTTACGTTTCCACATCAAAGTGAAATAGAGAACTTCATTCTCTTTTTTTTCATTTCATGCCTATTGGCGTTCCAAAAGTACCTTTTCGAAGTCCTGGAGAAGGAGATACATCTTGGGTTGACATATAGTGCGACTTGTCAGATATATTGGGCTATATGGGATTTCCCCATTTTCTCCCTCGATCGAGATATCCTCTGTTTCGCTCAAAAAGATTGATTGAATTATCAAAAATTTGTAATGTGAAGCGCAAAAAATAAAGTGGAATTCAATGCAGAGAGTATTTAGATTGATATTAGATTATCAAAATTTTTTTATGGTTTACGTGATCGGACTAATAAAATGAAGTATCCAGGCTCCGTTTAGCAAAAACCCAATTGATAATTAATATATAATATTTTTATAATTACTACTTATATGATATGCAAAATTATGATAAAAAATTCTATAAAACAATTTGAAACAGGATGATCTAAAACTGTTGCTCAAATCAAATAATATAATTCAAAATTTGTTGACTATTTGACAGAAGACATGTGAAAGAAATGAATTGAAAAAAAAAGGAGTAGTAAAAAAAGACGCGGTATTTGGTTCATTTGTCCTATATGTGCAAATCAAAATCGGGCAAATTTTTCCTTTTACTCGGGGTAGAGCATAAACCTAAAAAATGGAATTAAAAAAGGACGAAGCCCGTTCAGGAACAAGAAAAAACCATCGCCATTTCAACTGAATCTCGATGAAAAAAAAAATATCAATGAATCAAGTGAGTCTGACAGGCTTAATCAATCGTTTTATTATAGGATTTTAATATCTAATAAAAGGCGCCAAAACGTAATTTGTCTTTTACTTTTGGGAGCAAGCCCATCCGTTTTAAGTTAGAAAGAAAAACCTTCTATGAAAAAGAAAAAAGGGGAGGTTGGAATCGACACATTGATTTTTTCACAATTTTTGTTGAACCGTATGCATCAAAAGGTGCCTGTACGGCTCCTAAGGAATAAAATTTTATCCTAATCAACCGACTTTATCGAGAAAGATTATTTTTTTTAGGCCAAGAGGTTGATACCGAAATCTCGAATCAACTTATTAGTCTTATGATATATCTCAGTATAGAAAAGGATACCAAAGATCTTTATTTGTTTATAAACTCTCCTGGTGGATGGGTAATATCTGGAATGGCTATTTATGATACGATGCAATTTGTGCGACCCGATGTACAGACAATATGCATGGGATTGGCCGCTTCAATAGCATCCTTTATCCTGGTCGGAGGAGCAATTACCAAACGTATAGCATTCCCTCACGCTTGGCGCCAATGAGTTTTTTTATTTTCGAGAAAAAATACTATGCCTTCGCCATCGGAAATATGAATTAGTTAAGTAATAATAGCATGGCACTTCGAATTCGATATGAAATTTTTTAGATTAAAAAAAATTAGATTATATATTGAAAGAGTAGTATGAGATAAGGAAGGGGTATTTCAAATGATATCTTACCTATTCAGGCACATTTAAGCGTCACAAACTTTGTTTTCACACCGGAAGCTTATTTACAAAATTTATATAAAAAAAAAGACACTTTGGGATTGCTGAATCATAGACGAATCCAAAAAATGATATATAAAGCAACGGAACCATCATAGTATTTTTTTAACTCCTACAAAAAAAGAAGGATGGTAATTGGATGATTTCTGGATCTGCGTATAATACAACCTATATTTTGTTTTCTTTCGCGAAAAGGAAAGGTCAAAAAAGTCAATTCCATTGTGGAGCCGTATGCAATGCACAAAAAAAGCCTGTACGGTTATTCAATTTTCTCCGTTTTTTTGGTTTTGGTTATCCCGCCTCATTCTGCGAAATAGAAGAACCTTTTCTATTATATCATCAGGGTAATGATCCATCAACCCGCTAGTTCGTTTTATGAGGCACAAACGGGAGAATTTATCTTGGAAGCGGAAGAACTACTAAAACTTCGCGAAACCATCACAAGGGTTTATGTACAAAGAACGGGCAAACCTATATGGGTTGTATCCGAAGACATGGAAAGGGATGTTTTTATGTCAGCAACAGAAGCCCAAGCTCATGGAATTGTTGATCTTGTAGCGGTTCAATAAAAAAAGGAGTGATTTCATGCAAATCCACAAGTTTTCTTTTTCTATCTTTTTAGATTAAAGGTTTAGTTTCATATTCTCTTCAATATAAAAAAAATATTGAAGAGAATCTTGAAGAGAAGTAATTCAGAATTAGCCGGTTAGAACTAATCTAAACCAGCTCATTATTTATATGATTCCGTATGCCAACCATTAAACAACTTATTAGAAATACAAGACAGCCAATCCGAAATGTCACGAAATCCCCAGCGCTTCGGGGATGCCCTCAGCGACGAGGAACATGTACTCGGGTGTATGTGCGACTCGTTTAGATCATAGACTGAGACACAAAAAGTCAATTCTTTTTGAAATATAAAGGATCAGTACCTGTGAATAAAATAGAATGGAGGAACTCGATTCATTATTTAAAAAATATAGATCGTTCATATATTCTATTGTGTCTGAAACTTATGGTTTACATTGGTGCAAATCCAATCAACTCCCTTTTTTAGAAAACCCCCAATGATAACAACTGATTATCCATTAAGCGGGGGAAATTCCATTTTTTAGAAATAAGATTTCACTCTTGAAAGAAAAGAACGGACTAACAGGGTAAATGACCAAATCAATTTTCAAAATGAAATACCGTTACTGTATAAAGTGGATCTCATTGTGAAAGACCTAATTACTGGAATATTCATGGGGTAGAGCCAAAGAATGTGAATTGTACAAGTTACCAATAGTATTGCTTAATTAAAAGAAGGAGCTCCGGTGTATAGAGAGGACCTCACCGTTTTAGAAGTAACCATAGAAACGATGGAACCCACTATTTATCCAATTCTATTTACTACTTTTTTGAGTTATTCTCTTTTTTAATATCAAGTATCAAGGCAATTTATCCTTTCAACGCAAAGGAAAATACCTAGCAAAAAATAGTGGTGGGGAAGGTTAGAGTAGCAAAAGCCATTGGAATTTTTTTTTATACATTGGAATAATTCGTTTGGTTATTAATAGACTAGTAAAGGGGAAAAGAATAACTAAAAAAAGAATTAGTTATTCATCAAAGTTTGATTTATTCAATGACTAGAATTAAACGCGGATATATAGCTCGGAGGCGTAGAACAAAACTGCGTTTATTTGCATCAAGCTTTCGAGGGGCTCATTCACGACTTACACGAACTATGACTCAACAGAGAATAAGAGCTTTAGTTTCGGCTCATCGGGATAGGGGTAAAAGAAAAAGAGATTTTCGCCGTTTATGGATCACTCGAATAAATGCCGTAATTCACGAAATGGGGGTATTCTATAGTTATAACCAATTCATACACAATCTGTACAAGAAGCAATTACTTCTTAATCGGAAAATACTTGCACAAATAGCTCTATTAAATAGGAGTTGTCTTTATACAATTTCGAATGACATAAAAAAATAAGGGGATTGTAAGAAATCCACGAAAATATTTGAAATAGAGTTCTTAAGGAGAATGAGCTCGGGGAAGGTAGAGTAGAAATTAGTATTATAAAAAAAAGGCGTCAAAACAAAACGAGAGTATATAGTCGCTAAAAACGAGTTATTCTTTTTCTTTTCGACGATTCTTTTTTTTTTTATGACAGACACAGACGTAACAATCAAATTTGGATTCTTAATTGGATTTTTCGAACAAAATATTAATCTCTTTTTTAATTCCTTGAAATTGTTATTCAATTGAAGAATAAGTCTATTTTTTTCTGGTTCTAAGGCTAGTAGTTCTAGGGGTCGACTCACTTCTTTCAAATTGTTTCTGATTATTAAGAAAAGGTAACAAAGATAAAATACGAGCTTGTTTTATAGCAATAGTGATTAATCGTTGTTGTTTTAAAGTAACTCTATTTACTCGTCTAGATAATATTTTTCCTTGTTCACTAATAAATCGACTAATTAAACTCATGTTTCTATAATCAATTCGATCCCCCGATTGGATCGGGGGCAAACGCCTACGAAAAGATCGCTTGGATTTAGTAAAAAGTCGCTTAGATTTATTCATAATTTTTGTATTCCTTATCTCTAAAATCCTATTTTGATCGGATCAAAATAAAAACGATTTCTATTTCTATATAGGATTGAGTTTCTATATAGAATTAAGAATATAGGATTAGATTTCGTTCTATTGATTTATTTGTTTATATTTATATATATGTAATAATATATAGATACTAGCATTATTCCTGTTCTTAAAATAAAAGAACACATACAAGCACTCAATTTGATTTATTTCTTGATTTCCCCGTGAATTGTATGTTTATAACAGTAGGGACAGAATTTTCTCAATTCCAATCGACTAGGGGTGTTATGCCGATTCTTTTGAGTAATATATCTGGAAATTCCCGCGGATTCTTTCTTAATATCATTTTGAACACAACTGGTACATTCCAAAATAATTGTTACTCGAACATCTTTACCCTTGGCCATGAAACCTCCTTTGGATTTATGATTCACCTCAATCTTCTATTTTAATTTTCGGATCCAGAAAGAACCAGAACCAAAAAAATAGAAGCTGTTAACTAAAAAAAAATTCTGAAATATTTCGTTGCATTGAATATTAATTAGTAATTAAATAAAAAAAAAAATAAAATAATAAGCAATACAATGATTTTGTAAAAACGATATTTAAAATCTTTGTACAGTTTTTTTTTTAAGTATCTCATAGGATACTCTTTCCCTAGCAACACTTTTTTGCGTTCTATTACGAATTTAATTGGATCCTGAACCCTCCTTTTTATGACCTTTCGCCCCCCCACTTTTTCTAATTATTTTTTTAGAAAAAGTGGGGGGGCATTAGTCCCCGATCGTTGATTGTATCTCTAAACTGTTCACCCCTTTCTGATGTTAATAACTAGAATGAAAAAAAGGGAAATGTTAATGCATCTGGAAATAAACGATTAATCTCTATTAATAAACCTGCTAACGAACCGAACCATAGAGTACTTAGTACTGGTGCTACGGAAAGATATGTTTTTAGATCTCGCATTTGAAATCCTCCTTCTTTCTTCTTTATTGTATTACATTATATATAGTAATATATATAACTACCGATGTACATGTAGTTAAGAAGTTCTTTTATTTATATATGTACCTTCCGCCCCCCACCCCACCTTCAAAATGAGAATTGAAATATTGTCTACTAGAACGATCTTATAGATTCCATTTTCAAATGGAAACGACTTTTTATGTAAAATGGAAATTGAGAGAATTCTCGTAAAAAAAAAGTCAATTTTTTAATTATATCTTTGTTATCTGATATGAGAAAAAAAGAAGAAATCAATTTGATATACCAATAAAAAGAAGAAGGATGTGGAAAACAAGACAGGAATTCTCTACAATGACACTGTAAACCAATTGAAAGGGATGTAGCGCAGCTTGGTAGCGCGTTTGTTTTGGGTACAAAATGTCACGGGTTCAAATCCTGTCATCCCTACCTATTACTGCTCTTCTGAGCAGTAACGAGGTATCTATTTTGATCCATTTTTTTTAATAAAATTGACATACATATAATTCTGAAATTTATGATATACTATGATATAGTATATACGTACAAAATAGATTCGGGTTAAAGAATGTCCTCTTTCTAACCTTTTCGTTTTTTAGAAAAAAACAAGAAAAACGCTCTTAGTTCAGTTCGGTAGAACGTGGGTCTCCAAAACCCAATGTCGTAGGTTCAAATCCTACAGAGCGTGATTTCACTCTTGTTTATTAGATTGTGGCAAAATTCCACTGTTCGCAAATTATTGAGCAGCAATCTGAATTAGACCTCCCGCATATGAAAGCAAGAAGGAGGTCAGTAAAAAAACGAGATGTTAATTAATCAAAAGTCCAACTGATCACCACGTCTGTATTGTAAATAAGCAGTTACGAATAATCCAGCCAAAGTAATAGGAATTAGACCTAAGACGATTCCAAATAAAAAAACTTCAATCATTTCAATTTTCTTTTGTTTTCATTTTTGAAAGGGAGAAAAGAGAGGTACTATCTATTCCTAGCTCTTAATCTGTATTGCCGATGAATCTCAATGACCAAAATTGGGTAATTAACACGGTAAGGAACTATCGAACATATGAAATACCACCGAAATCCTTTTTTATAAAAAAGTCTGCATTCAATTAATTTCAAATAAGTCGTATTTTGCTTAGACCAATAAATAGAACTGAGGTTATAGTTAAAGCTGCTAGTAGAAAACCGAAATAACTAGTTATAGTAGGCATGAAGGGACTCAATAAAATATGTTTTTTTATACATATGTTTCTAAAGTACTTCCCTAAGTTTCAATTGAATTTTTTTTTAAGAAATAGAGAAAGATAACTAGGTCCAAGAATGAAAAAAATTCAATTGAAAATTTGTGAATTATCAATCATTATAGGTGGTATGAACAAAAATAGAGAAAGATAAAAAGAACTCAATTCATCGTATTTGCCGTCTGCACTATCGCAGGATTCAGAATTCACGTAACTTATTAATTGAAAAACTCTTTAAGAAATTAATCATAAACAAAATAATACATAAAAAAAAACTCTATTATCTAACGTCAGTCAAAACACATAACTTTTTTTGAATGAATATGTAAAAATTTGAAAATAAGTTGTTTGATTCTTTTTTTGAAAGTGACCTTAGAACCTAGAATGGGCCCCTTTCTACTTTATTAAAATGGAATTTACTTCAATTTGAACTCATTAGATTCAATAGTAGAGCAGTTTTCTTCATTTAATCTATCGAATGAGACTAAAAAGAAAAAAGGTATCCTACACGGAGAACCAGATGAGTCAAAAAAATATTTATTTATTTTAACTAGATTTTAAACGATAAC